TAGAAACTGAAGATCAGATAAAATGTGAATCTGACAAATTTCTTTTTAATAATTCATGAAAGAGATTATCATATTCCCACAATTTTATTGATACGAAATCTAGAAATCGCCTTTTCGTTTTCGTGGTTGTAGAAGAGGTTTTTTTGTTGGAATCTTTTTTTTTCATTTTAAAGAATTTCTTAGTTATCCAATAACAAGTAACACAAGTAACAGTAGTGGATAGTATTCGATGAAAGAAAAAGAACAATGAATAAAATAATGGGAACAATCAATATTTACGAAGCACACATTGTTGTATTAGATCCAAGGGTTCTTTCTTGACCTAACTACCTAACTCGAAGTTATAATATGGAAAGACAAAATGTAGGACCTATAAAGGAAAAGATAATAGGAATTACTAGTTTTAGAATCTAATTGAACCAAAATACAAATTTTATTTTTTCGAGTGATCTGATCGTGCGATATCTTTTTTTTCTCATTCGAGATACTATGTGAATCAACCTACTATTGAATCTAATGAGTTACAATTAAAGTAAAAAGTAAAAGAAAAGATTTTATTGTTATAAGGGCACTCTTCGTTCCAAAATATAAAATAAAATGTATTCGATACAATTAAACAAGAAATGATCAAAATAGAAATGATTTTCCAATTTTGTTTCATAGTGACGCAACGAAAGTTTCATTTTTGAATGAAGTTACACGGCACAGTTCCTCTTAGTTTATTATTAGTTTACTCAAGAGTTGCTCAATGAATCTGTTGATTCGGAATCACGGTATGGGTAGATGCCACAGATAATGAATCAATTTCGTTTTATACCTCTGTCACTCTATCTTTGTTAGTGCCGTCTATACTAATTGATTGATGAATCAAAAACTTTCAATTGAACTTATTCTTTCAATTGGTATTTTTGTTTATCCTCGTATCTCGCAAAAATGGAAACTTAGGTAAGTGCTTTAGAAACATATGTATAATAAAGAACATATTTCATTTAGCTCCTTCATGCCTACTCTAACTAGTTATTTCGGTTTTCTACTAGCGGCTTCAACTATAACCTCAGTCCTATTTATTGGTCTGAGCAAGATACGACTTATTTGAAATTAATCGAATAAACAATTCATAAAGAGAAACCTTTCCGCGAGATTCCATGTATTCTATGAGTTCCTTACCGTGTCAATTACCAATTCTTGGTCATTGTGATTCATGGGCAATTCGGATTAGTATTTAGGGATAGATATTACCTCTCTTTTCCCCTTTTCAAACAAAAAAAAATGAAATGATTGAAGTTTTTCTATTTGGAATCGTCTTAGGTCTAATTCCTATTACTTTGGCTGGATTATTCGTAACTGCATATTTACAATACAGACGTGGTGATCAGTTGGACCTTTGATTAATTATAATTAACATCTCTTTTTTTGATTGACCTCCTCTTTTCTTTATTCTTTAATCCACAGGAGGTCAAATTCAGATTGCTGTTCAAGTTAGTGAAGTTAGTTCAGTGAAATTCCAACTAACAAAAACGGAATCACGCTCTGTAGGATTTGAACCTACGACATTGGGTTTTGGAGACCCACGTTCTACCAAACTGAACTAAGAGCGTTTTCTTATCACAATAGATAAGACTGTAAAGAAAAGGATTCTTTTTGTAACTCCAACACATCTTGTATGCATATACTATCATATATAGTATCATAAAATGAAAAATTATGTATATCCAATTTTAATCGATCTCAATTGATTCTTCGTTACTGCTCAGAGGAGAAGTAATAGGTAGGGATGACAGGATTTGAACCCGTGACATTTTGTACCCAAAACAAACGCGCTACCAAGCTGCGCTACATCCCTTTCAATTGGTCTACAATGTCATTGTAGAGAATACTTGTCTTGTTTTCCACATCCTTATTTCCTCCATTGATATACACAATTTTTTTTCCCATTTCTTCTTTTTTTTTTTATCATATTAACATATTATATATTAACATATAATAATAAAGGACTTATATACATATAAAATATGATATACATATAAAATATGAAACCCACCCTAAAAATGAAATCAAAATAAATGAATATTTTTGGGGAATGCTCAGGAGTAAAGAAACTTCTTTTTCTGTTTTAAGAAAAAGAAAATCTTATCTAGCGAATCTTCAATTTGAATTGGGAATTCTGTGTACAAATACAAGTGGTCCATATGATATGTATTACCATTATGTATTACAATAAATAAGGAGGATTTTAAATGCGAGATCTAAAAACATATCTTTCCACGGCACCGGTACTAAGTACTATATGGTTCGGGTCCTTAGCAGGTCTATTGATAGAGATTAATCGTTTATTCCCGGATGCGTTGACATTTCCTTTTTTTAATTAACATGAGAAGGGGTGAAGAATATTAGAGATACAATTAAATATCTGTGACTAATTCCTTTCCCCCTCCTCTTTTTTTTTCTCTTTTTTATAATTTTATAAGGGAGGACGAGTAAGAGAAAGAATAAAAGTGGATTTAAATGGATTGAACCTCAGCGAAACTCGGGTTCAGACTCGAATTAAATTAAGAATAGAAGGAAAGCGTAAATGTAAATGTTGGTCTAGTGCAAGAGTATCATACAAGATCCTTAAATTAAATACTGTACTGCGAGTAGAAATATAGTTATAAAATATAGTTATAGTTAGAAATCATTGTATTACTTATTATTTACTATTACTCTATTGATTACAACGAAATCTTTCATATCATAACATAATTGGATTTTGAGTTAGCAACTTCTATTTTTTTTTTTTCGTTACTTTCTTCGGATCGAAAATAGAAGACTTGAATGAATAAAAAAAAAACAAAGGAGGTTCATGGCCAAGAGTAAAGATGCCCGAATAAGGGTTCTTTTGGAATGTACTAGTTGTGTACGAGACGGTGTTAATAAGGAATCAACCGGCATTTCCAGATATATTACTGAAAAAAATCGACACAATACGCCCGGTCGATTGGAATTGCGAAAATTCTGTCCCTATTGTTATAAACATACGATTCATGGGGAGATAAAAAAATAGATCGAACCGAGGAGGGCCCGTGTGTCACCCTTTCAAGGAACAGTAAAAATAATATACTAAAATAATATAGTATATAATAGTATAATATATATATAACATATATTTAAATAGAAATAAACCAAATCCTATTTCTGAATTCTAATTCATTTTTGATCCGAACGAAATAGGATTTTCGGGATAAGGAATAAACAAACCATGGATAAATCCAAGCGACCTTTTCTTAAATCCAAGCGATCTTTTCGTAGGCGTTTGCCCCCGATCCAATCGGGGGATCGAATTGATTATAGAAACATGAGTTTAATTAGTCGATTTATTAGTGAACAAGGAAAAATATTATCTAGACGAGTGAATAGATTGACTTTGAAACAACAACGATTAATTACTATTGCTATAAAACAAGCTCGTATTTTATCTTCGTTACCTTTTCTTAATAATGAGAAACAATTTGAAAGAACCGAGTCGACCGCTAGAACTACTGGCCTTAGAACCAGAAATAAATAGGCTTACTCTTCAATTGAATTCAAATTCCAATTCGAACTCAAACGCGGATTTGATGTTTTGTTCGAAAAATCTAAGAATCCAGATTTGATTGTTGTGTTGTAAGAAACAAAAATAATCGGGGAAGAAGAAGAAATCTTTTTTTTATTGAACATATTCCTTTATTTTGACGACTTTATCATATTTTATCATACTAATTTATAATCTACCTTCCCGGAGTTCATTCTCCGGGGAACTCCATTTATTTAAATCATTAAATCATTCCGGTGAATTCTTTACAATCTCTTTCTTTTATGATCTCATTGGAAATCATATAAAGACAATTCCTATTGGATATAGCTATTTGTGCAAGTATTTTACGATTAAGAAGTAACTGCCTCTTGTACAGATCGTGTATTAATCTACTATAACTATAGGATGCCCCATTCTCGTGAATTACTGCATTTATCCGAGTGATCCACAAACGACGAAAATCCCTCTTTTGCCGATCTCTATCCCGGTGAGTCGAAACCAAAGCTCTGATTTTCTGTTGAGTACTAGTTCGAGTAAGTCTTGAATGGGCTCCTCGAAAGCTTGATGTAAATAAACGAAGTTTTGTTCTACGTCTACGAGCTATATATCCTCGTCTAGTTCTGGTCATTGAATAAATGAAACTTTGATGAATAACTAATTGATTTCCTTTCTTTCAGTTATCCTTGTACCCTTTCCTGGTCTATTAATAACAAAGCAGATTCTTCCAATGTATAAAATAAAAATTCCAATGGCTTTTGCTACTATAACCTTCCCGACCACGATTTTTTTTTCTTTTTTCTATGCATTTCACCTCGAAATAAGAAATTGTATTGATACTAGGTATCAAAAACATAGTAAATTAAATAAAAAAGTAGTAAATTTGAAATTAAATGGATAAAGAAATAGTGGGTTCCATCGTTTCTATGGTTACTTCTTAAACGGTGAGGTCCTTTCTATACACCGGAGCTCCTTCCTTCATTTAATAAATCTTATTGGTAACTTGTACAGTTCACACTCTTTGGCTCTACCCATGAATTATCCAGTAATAGGTCTTTCACAATGAGATCTATCTATACAGTAACGGTATTTAATTATGAAGGTTAGCTAAGTAGCTGACCCTGTTAGTCCGTTCTTGCAAGAGTGGGAGCCTAATCTTAATCTTTCTGCTTATTTTCCCCGCTTAATGGATAACTCTTTTGCCAATGGGGAATTGCTTATCATCTTAAATTTAGGTGATTGTATTTGCACCGACGGAAACCATAAATTTCATACACAATACATAATAGGGGAATATGATAGATCTTTTTATTTTTTTTTTTTAGTTTAGATAGTGAATGGAGTTCTTCCATTCTATTCACTGGTACTGATCATTGATAGGGGAAAAGTTGTTTTTCGTCCCAGTCCATGATCTGAACGAGTCGCACATACACCCTAGTACATGTTCCTCGGCGCTGAGGACACCCCCGAAGAGCGGGGGATTTCGTGACATTTCTGATTGGCTGTCTTGTGTTTCTAATAAGTTGTTTAATAGTTGGCATGCTGAATCATATACATAATGGACTGGTTTAGATCGATCCTAACCGGATGATTATGAATTACCCCCATTTTCTTTAATTTAATGAAAATGAAACCCGGTAAGAAAATCTCAAATCACGGATTTGCACGAAATCCTTTCTTTTTTCATTGAACCGCTACAAGATCAACAATTCCATGAGTTTGGGCTTCTGTTGCTGACATAAAAACATCCCTTTCCAGGTCTTCGGATACAACCCATAAGGGTTTGCCCGTTCTTTGTACATAAACCTTTGTGATGATTTCGCGCAGTTTCAGTAGTTCTTCCGCTTCCATGACAAATTCTCCCGCTTGTGCCTCATAAAAAGCGGCAGCCGGTTGATGGATCATTACCCTGATGATATAACATAATAAATGATTTCTTTATCTCGTATGATGAGTCGAAGAGAAGAGATAAAGAATAACAAGAAAAAAAAAGATAGAATTGAACAACCGTACAGGCATCTTTTGCGAATTGCATACGGCTCTACAATGGATTTACTTTTACTGCCATCGAAAAATGTAGGATCTATCAGATCCAGATCGGTAAATGATCCAATTACCACCCTTCCTTTCGGAGGAGTTAAAAAATACTATGATGGCTCCGTTACGTTATATATTTATTTCCTCTATGATTCAGCAATCCCAAAGTTTCTTTTTGATCCGATCAAAGAAAATAAGAAAGAAATAAGAATAAGATTTTTTTTGATTTTCGTACCCTTTCATAACATAAATATTGTTAAGAGCCTTCCGGTGTGAAAACAAAAAGTTTGTGACGCTGAAATGGACTCCCGATAGATAAGATAAAATCGGAAATACCCTTTTTCTCATACTCCTCTTTCGATACATAATCTAATGTTTTGAAAAAAAAAAAATAATAAAGAATTTTCTCATATCGAATTCGAAGTGCCATGCTATTATTACCATATTTCATATGGCGAAGGCATAGTCTGCTTTTTTCTATCAAATAAAAAACTCATTGGCGCCAAGCGTGAGGGAATGCTAGACGTTTGGTAATTGTTCCTCCGACCAGGATAAAAGATCCCATTGAAGCGGCTAATCCTAGGCATATTGTATGTACTTCTGGTGGCACAAATTGCATAGTATCATAAATCGCTATTCCGGGTAGTACCCATCCGCCAGGAGAATTTATAAAAAAATACAGATCTTTGTTTTCATCCTCTATACTGAGATATATCATAAGACCAATAAGTTGATTCGAGATCTCGCTCTCAACCTCTTGGCCTAAAAAAAGTAATCTTTCTCGATAAAGTCGGTTGATTAGGATAAAATTGTATCCCTCAGGAACCGTACATGCACCTTTTGATGCATACGGTTCAAAAAAAAAATCGCGAAAAAAAAAAGAATCAATGTGTAGATTCCAGCCCTCTTATTTTTTTTCATAGCAAGCTCTTTCTAAAACGAGGGGGCTTTTTCTTATATTTTTCAAGAAAGATGAGTTTTGACCCTTCCATATAATTATAATATATATATATAAATATATAATATATAAAATATATATATATAAAAAAGAATTCATTAAACTTATCGAACTAACTTATCATTGATGTATTGTTTCATCGAGATCCGATCCAAATCACGATGTCATTTTCTTGTTTCTAAATGGGCCTTCTTAATTTTTTTAGGTTTATGCTCTACTCCGGGTAAAGATCCGATCGACTTTGATTTGCACATATAGGACAAATGCCCCCAATACCACTTCTTTTTACTACAACTTCTTTTTTTTTTTTATTTATTTCATGTCTTCACCAAATATTCGATGCATTCATCATTCATCCTATTACTCGATTGATTAACAGTTTGAGATCACTCCTATTTCGATTTATAAAGAAAATCATTTATGATACAATGATACAATATAGTAATCATATATTACCGATTGGGTTTTTTATAAACGGAGCCTGTATACTTCATTTTATTGATCTAACTAAGCCAACCATAAATTATTTGATAATATTAATCTGGATCCCCCCCCAAAAAAATGGATCTAATTGAACTTCACGCTCCAAATTGTTGATGATTCAATCAATCTTTCTTGGGCGAAACAGAGGATATCTCGATCGAGGGAGAGAACGGGAAAATACCATATGACCCAATATATCTGACAAGCCGCACTATACGTCAATCCAAGATAGATCGTCCTCTCCAGGATTTCGAAAAGGCACTTTTGGAACACCAATAGGCATAAAATAACAGAAAAAAGAATTTAGTACTATATTTCACTTTGGTATGGAAACGTAACAATGAGTTTATTGTCTTCATAATATTGGCTTTCATCATATTTTATCCTTAGATTGGATAAGTTTATAAAAGAAGACAGAATGAATAAAGGAAAATTTTTACGAATAGGGCCCTCGAATGATGAACAAGTATGG